CAAATCATTTATTTATATACTCATAGAACCTTACTTACTCTATGAAAAAAAGATAAAATTTTAACTGTGATGGGATAATAGGATTTAGATATGCGTCAAAATTCAATTGACTTTTCAATTTCAACCGGGACATCGAAAAAAAGAATTTGGTTGAATTTTTTGACTAAATAAATTTAGTCAATTGAATAATTGAAAGAATTCCATTTGCTCAATGAATTATTACCAACCACCCTCCCCTTTTTGTTTGTTCACTACTTCTTATGAATCTAAAAAAAGAAGTTCTGATAGACCCGGAAAAAAAATAGTAATCTTATCTTTGACGAACAGGAGAAAGAATCATTATTATCTCGTATTTCGACACAATAAAGGGGAATTCCCTTTATTGTGTCGAATAGCAGAATAGAAAGACTAACAATACCTCCTAGAAGCATTTATCTCTTTTATTTATATTTATCCTTTGCTGTTTTGTATTCTCCTCTTTTGTATTGTATTGTATTTGTATACCTATTATCCATTACTAGTACTATGAATAGTCTATTATATAGAAGTAATAAATATAAGTAATAAATTCTAGACATCTCTCAAAACAAAAACAGTATAAACAAAACAAACAAAGGACTTTACAATTTTTTTTTTGATCATACTACATAATAGAATGATCAAAAAAAAAATTGTAAAGTCCTTTTTACCAACTTGTATTAAGGAATCCCTGGATCTAAAAATTCATTTCGTACAATTGAACCTTTTCAAACTGTTTCTTTTTAAGAACCAAAAAGATTTGTGCTAGAGTAACAGATGCTAAGAAGAACAAAAGACCTTGAACGCGTAACGGATCTTGAAGCACTATCTCGGCATCTTCCTGACCAAAGCCCCCCACGTTGGGATTACTTGTTAATAGTTGATCAAGCTTGATAGACTCATCCTCTGAAACAAGAAGTTCCGGTCCGGGAGGTATAATATCAACCACTTGATGCCCATCCGATGGATCAGTTATAGTTATTTCATATCCGCCCTTTTCTTTACGTACTATTCTGCTTACTATACCTGCGGATGTGGCATTATAGACAGTATTGTTACTCTTGCTCCCATCGGGATAAATCTGACCCCTTCCCCTGTTTCCGCCTACGTATATGGGATATTTTAAGAAGTGAACGTCCTTCCTCGTAGTGGGGTCGGGAGAAAGAATAGGAAAGACGATTTCCCTATATTTCTGACCAGGAACAGGACCCACCACAAGAATATTTTTTTTAGTGGGACGATAACTCTGAAAAGAAAGATTGCCTATCTTTTCTTTCATCTCGGGGGAAATACGATCGGGAGGGGCTAATTCGAATCCCTCGGGTAAAATAAGAACAGCCCCCACATTCAAACCCCCCTTTTTGCCATTAGCAATAACTTGTTTCAGTTGCGTATCATAAGGGATTCTAACAACTGCTTCAAATACAGTATCAGGAAGCACAGATTGCGGAACCTCAATATCCACGGGCTTATTAGCTAAATGGCAATTGGCACACACAATTCGTCCAGTTGCTTCTCGTGGATTTTCATAACCCTGCTGCGCAAAAATAGGATATGCATTTGAAATAGATGTCTGAGTTATTACATATATCACGATCGATACAGAAATAAATCGAGGCATCCGCTCCTTTACCCAAGAAAAAGTATTTCTATTTTGCATGGTCCAATCATCGATCCCCGAATTTCTACAATAAATTAGGTAGGTAGCTAGTATAGTTCCCTATCCACGAGTCTGTTATTGTACTGGAATAATTGTACTGGAATATAGGACGAATACCTTGAATAAAGAGGTAGAAGTATAAAGAAAGAGTAAGTCAAATTTAAATTTCGTTATGCACGAAAAAAGATTCTGATTTGATTGATATCAAAAGATCAAATGAGTTCTTCATTCTCATTCATTCATTGAATGATAAATGACTACAAGTGAAGGAGATACACGATTTAAATAATGGAAAATCCAATATTTCACAATTGTATCTAGAATGACTGGAAAGGTAGAAACAAGACCGGATATAATTTGATCGTTATGTGCCAATCCAAAATCGTTGTAGACCGAACCAATCATTAGTTCCCAACCATGTGGAGAGTGGAATCCGATCCATAAATCAGTGACTAAAAGAATAGAAAAGGCTTTTATTGTGTCACTTAAGTTATATAAGAATTCTTGAACCCAAGAATTAAGAATGACAAGTTTTTTATTACTCAGAATAAAATAACCACTTAGAATAGCGAAACAGATTATATTTGTCGAGAAATGCAAAATGCTATGTAAATTATATTCATTATGTATTTTGACCAATTGTATTGTTTCTTTGTGGATTCCTATACGAAGCTTTTGTAGATGTGTCTCGGGGTACTCCTTTATCATTTCGTCCAACAGAAATAGTTGTTCTAATTCTATGAATTTTTCTAGAACGTTCTTCTCTTGAATATCATTCAAGAAAGTTTCGGATTGCCTGGTATTCCACCAATCATTAACCCAAGGTTCCAGACATTTATTAAATGAGAGAGAGACCCACCAGGGTAAAAATACTATAGATGCAAGATATGGAAGGAAAATCAATGCTTTCTTTTTTTTTTTCACTTTTCTTTTATTTTTGAATTGTTAATAAACCTGCTTCATTTTATTTGTCGACTTTATCTTATCTGATCTGATATGAAGCATGAGTTCTATAACAAGGTATGGAACCTATGGATCTATTCTCAATTTTTGTATAATTATTTAGTCCTTTATTTACTAATATTTACTAAATTAAATATAGAATATAGAAATATAGAAATAGAATAAAAAAGATAGAATAAAAAAAAAAGATAGGGTTGGTTTGTTTCGGATGAAAAAAAAAAAATAAGCAAATATTGTTCCCAGATATTTCAATTGAACAAATTAGAACCAATTGCATCCTTATTTGTTCTTTTCAATGAATGCTCAAAAAACTACTTGAAGATTATTATTAAAATTTCGAGACGAAAGAACTCCATTGGGAATCAAGTAATTATTTCGAAATGTTTTACTCCCCAGGCCCAGGAAAAGAAAAGAGGAGATATTTCTGAAGAATATTGATGATGAAATCCGAAATAGGCGGCAAAACGAGAGATAAATTGGATGGTTATGAGAGATCCAATCCTTTGTTTCTCAAGGAGCAAAATTCAATATAAAAAGAAGGATCGGTTGACAAAAGAGAAGAATTTTATGAGATATGATCTATCTGTATCTAATATATAAATTCTCAAATTTAACTTGGGCCTAAACTAAAAAGAAAAGATGAATTCTCTATTTCGAAATGTTTGGTTCGGGTATATGCGATGAATCCATACTTATTATACTTGTTACTAGTATGAAAGAAAGAATTGAGTTAAACTCCATACACATAAAAAATTTTTGGCAGACGAAAAATGGCTTCTTATTATAGTTTAGTCGTTTTGCTCCATATACATCTCCCAGTTTTTGCTTTATTCTAAGGGTCACCACCACATCAACAGAACAACGAAAGAGAATCTAACATGTTCTACTTGAATGAGCATTCTGAAAAAACTTCAGTTGTATTAAAAAAAGAAGAAGAGGATTACTGAATTCCTTCCCTCATGCTGAGAAAGTATTCATTCCCCATTTCATCTCAAAATACTTCAATTGGTACACGCAAGAAATAGGCTAATTCCGCAGCTTTTTGTTCAATTTCTCGTGGAGTTAAATTCTCATCAGTACGAGTCAAAGGAATAGTTCCCTGGCCCCTGACTTCCATATAAAGGACACGTCGAGTATAAAGGCCCTCTTTAACCTCCATTCTGATTGACTGAATATCGCTCATAATGAAGCGAAGGAAGATACGACGATTTTTTCCAGGGAATCCCCAACGAAAAATACACACTATTCCTTCTTTTCTATCGAATCGATCATAACCACTACCTACATTCCACAAAATGGTGCACCACAAATAGGAGCTAATGAATAGACCCGCAATTCCATAGAAAGACATCACAATCCCTTGTGGAAAAAAAGATATTTGCTGATATGGAAATACGGATATCAGATCCTTACCAAGATAACTGGAAGTTCCAACGACTAAGAATCCTAGTGAACCTAAAAAAAGGATACAGGCCCAGAAATAATTACTCGTTTTTCGAGACCCCGTTATAAGTTCTATCCATATATGTTCTGATCGCCAGTTCATACTATACTAGATCCAATTGCATTCGATTGGAATTGGGAGAATAAACAAAATTTGACTTTTCTTTTCCTGCTCCCGAGGTAACTCTCATCAACTAGCACTTGATGTGAACCATTAGAAGTAATTGGTTAGATACATTGACTTTCCACTTTAAATATTTGAGAGTTATACCTGCATATACATGCATTTATACAGATATAATGTATACGCACGCAAAATGGCTCTTTCTTGCATTTGTATTCACAAGGAGCCACATACCACATTCCACTAAAAAAATAGATCCTAAACGATGATCCAGTGTTGATTGAAATAACTTGATGAGATTTTGTCCCATACATCGCAGCTAGACAATCTTATTTTTTTGGACATAAAGAAATAAAGAAGCCATTGCAATTGCCGGAAATACTAGGCCCACTAAAGGCACAAAAATAGAGGGTAAGTTGAAATCTGTCATAGAATGGGTGCCTCAATTTAATATTTGAACCTCTTATAAAGATATCTTATGATAAGTAGTCTATCTATTTATTATATTATAAGTAATATTAAGTAGTTAATAAATGCAAAGTAATATTTATTTATTAATAAGTGCAAAAAATGTAAAACTATATTAAGTGTACCTATTTTTTTTATCTTTCTACACGAATATGTATGATAATTCCATTTTCCATTTAATAAACTTTTCTTATCCTGTTTTCGTTCTTATCTTCTTTCTAAATAAAATAATAATTTAATTAAGAATAAGAACTAAAACTAATAGAAGCATTAAATTTTAATAAGCATTAACATGTAATTAAGACGTAAGAAAGACAAATACAATTCTAAAATTCTTTTTCTTTCCAAAAAAAAATTCCTAGGAAGAAAAAATTAACTCTTTTATCCTGTTAATAGAGGGTTTCTAATTCCTAATCAAGAATAGAGGTAAAATACAAACAAAATAGATCCGTAGGAAAAAAGTAATTATCCAAAACTTCTGACTCTTACTACAAGCAGAATTTATGTCACCAAACATCATTTTTATCAGTTTTTTTGGTCACGATGATGAATTACTGCTCACTACAAATAACTGAATCTAGTGCTGTACTTTAATTTTTTAAATTTTAAGTCAAGGGAAGGAAACCATGGAGCTGAAATAACTCACCCAGAACATCTTTTAAAAGATTACGTGGTACGATTGGATCAAATAAGCCCTTATCGAATGAATACTCAGCCTCTTGTGAACCCTCGGGTATTGTCTTATTCAATATTTGTTCAATTATTCTTTTACCCGCAAATGCAATATAGGCATTAGGTTCAGCAATAATGATATCTCCCAACATACCAAAACTGGCTGTAACTCCACCGGTTGTAGGAGATGTAAGAATCGATACATAGAATAACTTTTTATTTAATTGATAATTATATAAAGCAGAAGATATTTTAGCCATTTGCATCAAGCTCAAACTTCCTTCTTGCATGCGTGCTCCTCCAGAAGCACATACAATAATAACAGGTAGAGATTGATTAGTAGCATATTCGATCAAACGGGTGATTTTCTCGCCTACTACGGATCCCATACTCCCTCCTATGAACTCAAAATCCATGACCCCAATTGCTATGGGAATACCATTTAGTTGACCTATGCCTGTTTGAACAGCTTCAGTTAAACCTGTCTCTCTTTGGTAAAAATCAATACGATCTCCATAAGGTTCCTTCTCTTCTCCATAGGGTTCCTCCTCTTCTCCATAAACTTCCTCCCCTGCTCCATAAGGTTCCTCCCCTGCTCCATAAGGTTCCTCCTCTGAATGAAATTCAATGGGGTCATTAAATTCAGTGGGGTCATTAAATTCAATGGGGTCATGAAATTCAGTGGGGTCATGAAATTCAATGGGGTCATGAAATTCAGTGGGGTCATGAAATTCAGTGGGGTCATTAAATTCAATGGGGTCATGAAATTCAGTGGGGTCATTAAATTCAATGGGGTCATTAAATTCAGTGGGGTCATTAAATTCAATGGGGTCATTAAATTCAGTGGGGTCTTCCAAGACCATATCCTCATCCAGAGGATCCCAAGTACCCGGGTCAATCAAAAGTTCGATTCTCTCTGAACTACTCATTTTCAAATGATATCCACAATATTCACAAACATTCCATCTTGACTTAAAAAATTTTTTATAATTTAAGTTATAACAATTTTTGCACAGAACCCATAAATGTCCGTAATTTTTTTTTATATCGAAATCATTAGATCTTCTACTTTCACTATCATCACTATCACTTATAGTTTTATTTGTAATGAAACTATAAACATAACTGTCACTGTAATTATTGGTCCCGCCTGAAATGTAACAACTATCAATACTGATTTCAAAACGCAGATAACTATTAATGTAACTATTAATGTGATTATTCCAACTAGATTGAGTATCATACATGTAATGATAATAGTAGCGATTACTACTTTTAGTTTTAGATCCACTAGTACTATCATTGTCAATCTCAAAAATCTGATTTTCAATATCAAAATATATAGAATAACTGTCCCCATTACCATCCCTAACTAAAAAAATGTCTATGATATCAAAAAAATGCTCAACATTAATGAAATTACAACTTCCACTATCACTCCAACTGGAAACATTTTTATCCATATCACTTATAACAGGGTCTTCGCTTCCACTGGCATATCTAATAGGACCCAGACTATCCATCGATTTACTTAGCCTATACTTGTGTTCTAACTCCTCGTTAGAAAACATCAAATTGAACCACCACTTTTCCATAGAGTCTTCCCGTGCCTTATTTTAAAATATAATAGATGAATAGTCATTCGATGAATAATTATTTTACTATTTGATTTCGTATCATATCAGAATTAAGCATACGGATACAGCCGTTTGTCTCGTTAACTAATACGAATGAGTATTGAATTGAAAGAAATAATTATCTTTTGTGTTGTGGGAATCTGGGGTATCATTTCAATATATATTATGTATGATTTATATGATTTATGATTTAAATAATGGAATCTTTTCCTCAATTATAAGAAAAATAGAAAAAAAAAATATAAGGAAGGGTTTCTTCTCATATCGTGTATAAATTCTCATCAAAAGTGGAAATACTTGTTTCCTCTGGTAAAGAATTCATTCTCATATAATATAAGTTTCCGTAGGAACACGGAACAAAAAAGACAATATACAGAGAAGACACCCTCCCTTGGTTTGAGCTATGGTCTGAAATTCTGGTATATAAAATAATCTACCAATCCCAAGGATCCGTAGGATTTATTGTGGATCCAACAAATAAGAAAAAGAAGTATTTAGTTGTTTAGCCTTAGATC